GTGAGGTTTGTGATGCATTGATCGATTGTGGTTGTGATGTTTGTTTTTGTTTGATTTTTGTGGAGGCAAGGTGGAGTGTTGTAGGGGCGATGGGGGTGAGGTTTTATTGTCGTCTGTTGGTTGATGGTGAAGTGATGATGATGGTTTGTGTGGTTTGTGTTATAATGGAAATATAGAGGAATGTTAATTGAATATTGATGTATGTTAAGTGATTTGGACAATGTAGGAATAATGTGATTAATTGTTTAATGAAAGTGATTGAAAATGTCAATATAAAAAGAAATGGATGCGTAAAATAGGGGTTTAAATACAAGTTCCTAGAAAGGGGTAAAATAATAAGCATGTCCGGAGAGCATTAACTTATTTGCTACTTGAGAGGTAAATAGCGCGCCCTCCATGAATGGGGTCAAAGTGCATCAGTGTCAATTTGCGACAGGTTATCCGTCAAACCATGACATTCTGGGTGTTAGGGGATTCATATGTTCGGCGGTCATGTGATGGACATGTCAAGAGGAAGATATCACCTGCTACGCACTTGAAGGGCTTAATGAAGATACGCTAAAAAAGAGAAAAAGTGTAGAAGGTCGGTATGCCGACATAATGAAATTAGGGAGGAGGGATCCAACCGACCACTTGTATCTGTGAAGAGCAAGGGAGAAGGCTTTAAGCAAGTTATGGCCCTGAAATTACAACCAGTGGCACGAAAGAGCGAGTAAAGTTCGGCGGTTAGGGGGAAAGTATGCGCCTGAAAACAATAACCTATAACACGGACGACGTTGAGTAGCTCGGTTCTCGTGAGAAACACGATTAATAGATAACCAGGTTCTCTGGCTTGGGAGTACTTGAAAGCTGTTGGACGAGCATTTTCCCTAGGAGGTGGGCGAATTCAGTAGACTTTGGGAATGCAAAGGAGTACTGTGACATTAGGCGTTTCCTGGGTTGGAGTTAAGCGCATTAGATAGGTTCCTAGTTTTTGGGCGACGCCTGCGGCCTCTGGCCTTAGGTAGGATCACTTGGGCTATATGGTACCTGAAGCAAGAATGTGCCTAGGAGGGTAAATGTTGGAACATCATCTATTTGGAGATAATGTTTGGGCTTTTGGTGGAGTGCCATAGCGTATGACGTTGGCTGTCCTACATTTCAGTGACTGTCTGATGGGGCAAAGAATGCGATGCATTTTGTACATACCCTAAAAGTCAGAAGGAAAATGTGGGGGGGGAAGGGGGGGGTCCTTTTTATAACGAGGGGTTCCTGTAGTTAAATACTTATAACGGCGGCTTTTCAGGCCGCAGATCTTAGAGAGAGGCTGAGTAGGAATATATGATAGAATTCGTTTTATTTTTAGGGCTGTGTTTTGTTTTAGGGGGGTTGGGGGTAGCGTCTAATCCGTCTCCTTATTATGGGGTGATGGGGTTAGTTGTGGCGGCTGTTGCTGGATGTGGTTGGTTGGTAAGTTTAGGGGTTTCGTTTGTGTCCTTGGTGCTGGTGATGGTTTATTTGGGAGGAATGTTGGTGGTGTTTGTTTATTCAGTCTCATTGGCGGCGGATCCTTATCCTGAGTCGTGAGTGGATTGGGGGGTTGTTGGGTACGGTCTTGGGATGGGTTTAGTTGTTATGGTTGGGCTTGTTGTTGGGGGTGTGTTGGGGGTGATGGGTGAGGGGGTGGTAGGTAATGGGGAGTTGTTGTCGGTTCGATTGGATTTTAGTGGGGTGGCTGTTTTTTACTCGCATGGGGTTGGGTTACTTTTAATTGGGGGGTGAGGGCTGTTGTTGACTTTATTTGTGGTGTTGGAGCTCGTGCGGGGGTTGTCTCGGGGGGCTATTCGGGCTGTTTAGGGTTGTCAGAAAGTAGTTTAATTTAAGAATGCCAGCTTTGGGAGTTGGTGATGAGGGTTTAAGTCCTTTCTTTCTGAAATAAATGAACTCTAAGAAGGGGTGTAGTCTTCAATCTTTGGTTTACAAGACCAATGTTTTCATAAACTATTAGAGTATGTTATAGTTTCAGTATTTTATTCTCCAAGATGGCTGTGAGGGGGAATAAAATTAGGATGATTGTGAAGTATGAGAGTGAGGCAAGTTGACCGATGATGATGAATGGGTGTTCTACTGGTTGGCTGCCCACTCATGTGAGAATTAGGACGTTGGCGACTAGGGTTCAGAATAGAATTTGGGAGAGCGGTCGGAAGGTTATTGATCGTAGTTTGGATGTGTGGAGTAGAGGGAGGAGGAATAGTACTAGGATTGAGGCAAGCAGGGCTAGGACTCCTCCTAGTTTGTTGGGGATGGATCGTAGAATGGCGTAGGCGAATAGGAAGTATCATTCAGGTTTGATGTGGGGGGGTGTTACTAGGGGGTTGGCGGGTGTGAAGTTTTCTGGGTCTCCTAGTAGGTTGGGGGAGAATAGGGCTAGTGAGGCTAGTAGGAAGAACATTAGTGCGAAGCCTAGGATGTCTTTTGTGGTATAGTATGGGTGGAAGGGGATTTTGTCGCAGTCTGATGGAATTCCTAGTGGGTTGTTTGAGCCTGTTTCGTGTAGAAAGGTGAGGTGAACTAGTGTGAGTCCTGCGATGACGAATGGGAGTAGGAAGTGAAGGGCGAAGAATCGTGTTAGTGTGGGGTTGTCTACTGAGAATCCTCCTCAGGCTCATTCTACTAATGTTTGGCCGATGTAGGGGATGGCTGAGAGTAGATTTGTGATTACTGTGGCTCCTCAGAAGGATATTTGTCCTCAGGGTAGTACATATCCTACGAAGGCGGTTGCTATGAGGGTTAGGAGGAGAATGACTCCAATGTTTCAGGTTTCTTTGTTTAGGTATGAGCCGTAATAAATTCCTCGGCCAATGTGAAGGTAGATGCAGATAAAGAAGAAGGAAGCGCCGTTTGCGTGGAGGTTGCGGATTAGTCAGCCAAATTGTACGTCCCGGCATATGTGGGCTACTGAGGCGAAGGCTAGGGAGGTGTCTGCTGTATAGTGTGTTGCTAGTAGCAGGCCTGTTACAATTTGGGTAATTAGGCAAATGCCCAGGAGTGACCCGAAGTTTCATCATGTTGAGATGTTTGATGGTGTGGGGAGGTCAATTAGGGCGTCATTGATGATTTTTAGTAGCTCGTGGTTTTTTCGTAGGTTTGGGGCCATTAGTTGGTTCTGTGTATGGATGTGAGAGTGATTAGGATAGATAGGGCGAATGTCCCTAGGTAGGCTTTTATTTGTCCTGAGTGTAGGGTGGTAGCGGTTTTGGCTGCTATGACTTGTAGGTTGGCCAGTCCTTCTGGGCCGAACATTTTAAATCAGGATAGGTCGATTAGGTGTGAGGCGATGTTTTGGCCCCCTTTTAGGGAGTTTGTTATGCTGAAGCGGTGGATTAGGGGGTTGAAAAATCCTAGGGATGTGGAGAAGTTTGAGAAGGTAGTTTGTTTTGTTAGGATTAGGGTTTGAGTTATTTTTGAGATTTCTAGGGCTAGGGCAATTCCTAGGGCTGTGACCATTAGGGCTGTGATTTTGATGGATAGTGGTATTGTTATGGGTGGGGTTTTTGCGGGGGTGATGAATGAGGTGATGAGGAATCCTGCTGTGATACTTCCTAGGGCTAGTCGGGTTAGGGGGGAAGTTACTGCGGGGTTGTTTTCATTGATTGGGGCGAGGGGAGTGATTCGAACGAAGCCTGTCTGTACTAGTACGGTTATGCGGATTGTGTATACTGCAGTAAAGGATGTTGCTAGTAGGGTGAGTACTAGGGCTCAAGTGTTTAGGTAGGATGTGCTTAAGCTCTCGATGATCTGGTCTTTTGAATAAAATCCTGCTAGGAATGGTGTTCCTATTAGGGCGAGGTTGCCGATGGTTAGGCAGGAGGTGGTTGTGGGGAGTATTTTTTGTAAGCCTCCTATTTTTCGGATGTCTTGCTCGCCGTTTAGGCTGTGGATAATGGAGCCGGAGCATAGGAATAGTATTGCTTTGAAAAAGGCATGGGTTGAGATGTGAAGGAAGGCTAGTTCGGGTAGGTTTAGTCCGATGGTGACTATTATTAGGCCTAGTTGACTTGAAGTTGAGAAAGCGATGATTTTTTTGATGTCATTCTGGGTGAGGGCACATGTGGCTGCGAACATGGTTGATAGGGCTCCAAGACATAGGCATAGTGTTAAAGCAGTTTGGTTGTGGTTGAATAGAGGGTGGGTTCGGATTAGTAGGAAGATTCCGGCGACTACTATTGTGCTGGAGTGTAGTAGGGCAGATACTGGGGTGGGTCCTTCTATGGCTGCTGGCAGTCACGGGTGAAGGCCAAATTGAGCTGATTTACCTGTTGCGGCTAGGATTAGTCCTAGTAGGGGGAGGGTAGGGGTTTGTGATGGGGAGGGTAGTTGTTGGATTTCTCAGGTGTTTATGGTTGAGGCTAGTCATGCCATGCATAGGATAAGTCCGATGTCCCCTACTCGGTTGTAGAGCACGGCTTGGAGGGCGGCGGTATTGGCTTCTGCTCGGCCATGTCATCAGCTGATTAGTAGGAAGGACATGATTCCGACTCCTTCTCATCCGATGAATAGGACGAATAGGTTGTTGGCGATAATTAGGATGAGTATTGCGATTAGAAAGAGTAGGAGATAGGTGAAGAATTTTGTGATGTATGGGTCTGAGGCTATGTATCATGTTGCGAATTGTAGGATGGATCATGATACGAATAGGGCGATTGGGAAGAAGGTAAGGGAATAGAAGTCTATTTTTATACTAATAGGGATTTTGAAGTTTATGATGTATTTTCATTCTCATAGAGAGACTAGACTTTCTGTTCCTGAGTGGATGAAGATTGTTATTGGGATTAAGCTGATTAGGAAGGATGTTTTGACTGTATTTGTGATAGTGGTGGGGGAGTTTTTGAGGTTGTCTGATAGTATGGGGAAGATGATGGGAGTGGATAGGGTGGCGAGGGTTAGGAGTATTAGTGTGTTCAGGACTAGTGGTAGGTCCATTACTCTCACTTGGATTTGCACCAAGGTGGATGGTTCCTAAGACCATTGGATTACTTCTATCCTTTGAGAGTAAGGGGACTGAGGTTTTATACTCAGATACGAGAGTTAGCAGTTCTTGTTGGTTTAACCTCCCCTCGGCAGGTAAGAAGGGTCTAACTTCTGTTTTTAGAGTCACAGTCTAACGTTTTGGTTGAAACTATACTTGCATATGGGTACTCCGGAGATGAGTTCGGGTTTTAGAATGAGTAGTATCATGGGGATTATGTGTAGGGCTATTAGTAGGTGTTCTCGTGTAGAGGAGTTTTGAATGGATGTGATGTGAGATGGGAGTGTTCCTCGTTGGGTTATTATGAGTATGTAGAGGGTATATGAAGCGGTGAGTAGGATTGCGGCTCCTGTGAGGATGATTGTGAGGGAGGATCAGTTGAAGAGTGCGATTACAATGGTTAGTTCTGCTATTAGGTTTGTTGTTGGAGGCAGAGCTATGTTGGTTAGGTTGGCTAGAAGTCATCAGGTGGCTATGAGGGGTAGTAGGGGTTGTAGTCCGCGTGTGAGTAGTAGAATTCGGCTATGGGTTCGTTCATAGTTGGTGTTGGCTAAGCAGAATAGTATTGAGGAGGTTAGTCCATGTGAGATTATTAGGATTATTGCTCCTGAGAATGCTCATTGGGTTTGGATTATTGTTGCGGCTACGACAAGTCCTATGTGGCTTACTGATGAGTAGGCGATGAGTGATTTTAGGTCGATTTGTCGTAAGCAGATGGCGCTGGTTATTAGTGCTCCTCATAGTGCTAGGGTGATGAAGGGGTAATGTAGGTTGTTTGATGGGGGGTTCACTAGGATGGTGATTCGTATGATACCGTATCCTCCTAGTTTTAGTAGTAGGGCGGCTAGTAATATGGATCCGGCGATTGGGGCTTCTACGTGGGCTTTTGGTAGTCAGAGGTGTAGGCCGTATAGGGGGGCTTTTACTATGAAGGCCAGTAGGAGAGCTAGGCTTGCGATTAGACCCGATCATGAGTTGTTCAGTGTAGGGTGTGAAAGTTTGAGTATTGGGAGGTATAGTGTACCGATTTGGTTTTGTAGGTGAAGGATTGCAATTAGTAGGGGGAGTGAGCTGGCAAGGGTATAGAATAGGAGGTAGATGCCGGCATTTAGGCGTTCTGGTTGGCTGCCTCATCGTGTAATGAGGATTAGGGTGGGGATTAGGGTTGCTTCAAATGCAATGTAAAATAGTATTAATTCTGAGGCTGAGAAGGCTAGTAGGATTGATGTTTGAGCTAGGATGATTGTTGAGGTGAAGATTCGTTTGCGAATGGTAGGTTCTTGTTCCAGGTGGTTTTGGCTTGCTATGAACATGAGTGGTAGTAGTCAGCACGATAGAACTAGTAATGGGGAGGAGATTTGGTCAATAGAGGTTCAGGGGGTTAGGCCTTTGTTTGGGTAATATGTGGGGGTTAGTCATTGGAGGCTGATGCTGGCGATTAGGAAGCTGTGTAGGGTGATGTTAGTTCATAAATGTTTAGAGGAGGATAGGAGTGTTAGGGGGAGTAGTATTGTAGTTGGGATGATGATTTTTAGCATTGTAGTAGGTTGAAGTTGTGTAGGTGGTCGGAGCCGTGGGTTCGGGTGGAGGCTACTAGTAGGGCCAGTCCTGTGCCTGCTTCACAGGCGGAGAATGTTAGTATAAGGATTGGAAGAAGGGTGGAGGATGTTGATTGCATCTGGATTGGTCATATGGCTAGGGCTATGTATATGGACAGTATTATGCATTCTAGACATAGGAGGGCGGAGATTAGGTGGGTGCGGTGGAAGGCTATGCCTAGGCTGCTTAAGGTGAAGGCTGAGTAGAAACTTAGGTGGAGGTAGGACATGAAGAAAGTTATAGGTTTGAGCTATAATCTGTTGAGCCGAAATCAACTGTCTTGATTAGACTAACTTTCTGTTATTCTGCTCATTCTAGTCCTCCCTGGGTTCATTCGTATACGAGTCCTAGTGTTAGTAGGAGGATTAGTGTGGATGCTCATATTAGAGTGGTGGTGGGAGATTGAAGTTGGGTTGCTCATGGTAGGGGCAGTAGTAGGGCGATTTCTAGGTCGAATAGTAGGAATAGGATGGCTACTAGGAAGAAGCGAATTGAGAACGGTAGTCGGGCAGATCCTAGGGGGTCGAATCCACATTCGTATGGGGATAGTTTCTCTGAGTCTGGGTTGATTTGAGCTAGTCAGAAGTTTAGGGTGGTCAGGATAATGCTTAGGGCTGTGGATAGGGTGAATATGAATATGATTATGTTTATTACTCTTCTCTGGATTTAAACCAGATTTTAAGGATTGGAAGTCGATTGTAATTAATATACTAGAAGAGTAAGATCCTCATCAGTAGATAGAGATGTATAGGAATAATCAAACGACGTCTACGAAGTGTCAGTATCATGCTGCTGCTTCAAAGCCGAAGTGGTGGTTTGGTGTGAAGTGGTATTTGATTAGGCGTGCTAGGCATACGAGGAGGAATGTGGATCCGATGATTACGTGGAGGCCGTGGAATCCGGTAGCTACAAAGAAGGTTGAGCCGTAGACTCCGTCAGCGATGGAGAAGGGGGCTTCGTAGTATTCTATGGCTTGGAGGGCGGTGAAGTAGAATCCTAGAAGTACTGTTAAGGTTAGGGCGTGGATTGCTTGTTTTCGATTGGCCTCTGTGATGCTGTGATGGGCTCATGTTACGGTGACTCCTGAGGCTAGGAGGATAGCGGTGTTTAGGAGTGGTACGTCTATGGGGTTTAATGGTTTGATTCCTACGGGCGGTCATTGTCCTCCTAGTTCTGGGGTGGGGGCTAAGCTTGAGTGGAAAAAGGCTCAGAAGAACCCTAGGAAGAAGAAGGCTTCTGACGTAATGAAGAGGGCTATTCCATATCGTAGGCCTTTTTGGACGGTGGGGGTGTGATGGCCTTGGAATGTGCTTTCTCGTACGATGTCTCGTCATCATTGGAATATAACTAGTATGGTGGAGAGTAGGCCTATGATTAGGAGCTGGGGTGAGTTGTAATGGAATCATATTGTTAATCCTGAAGTGGTTAGTAGAGCGGCGGCTGCTCCTATGATAGGTCATGGGCTGGGGTCGACTATGTGGTAGGAATGTGCTTGGTGGGTCATTGGGTTTAAATGTTTTCTTGAAGGTAGAGGCTTAGTAGAAGTACAAAGACGTAAGCTTGGATTATTGCTACTGCTACTTCTAGGATTGTTAGTAGGAATAGTACCAGCAGGGTTAGTAGGGAAACTGCTGGTATTGTTGTAGCCAGGGTTATCGTGGCTGTTGAGATGAGTTGAATTAGTAAGTGTCCTGCTGTCAGGTTTGCTGTTAGTCGTACCCCTAGGGCTAGTGGTCGAATTAGTAGGCTTGTTGTTTCAATTAGGATGAGGGCTGGGATTAGTGGTGTTGGGGTTCCTTCTGGCAGTAGGTGTCCTAGTGAAGCAGAAGGTTGGTTTCGTAATCCTGTGAGAAGTGTAGCAAGTCATAGGGGGAAGGCTAATGCGAGGTTTATTGATAGTTGTGTGGTTGGGGTGAATGTGTAGGGTAGCAGTCCGAGCAGGTTAATGAGGAGGAGGAAGATCATTAGGGATGTCAGGATTAGGGCTCATTTATGTCCTTTTTTGTTTAGTGGGGTTATTAGTTGTTTTGTGATTAGGTTGATGAATCATAGTTGGAGGGTTGAGAGTCGGTTGGTAATTCATCGGTTGTCTATGGAGGGCAGGAGTAGGGCTGGAAATGTTATTGAGATGAGGATTAGTGGAATTCCTAGGAGGGATGGGCTGGAGAATTGGTCGAAGAAGCTTAGGTTCATGGTCAGGTTCAGGGAGTGGTACTTGGTGTAGTATGGGGTTTGCTGGATGGGGGGTTAGTTGATACGAATGTTAGGACTTTGGGCTGGATGATTATGGAGAAGGTTAGTCATGAAATGATCATGATAAAAAGTCAGGGGTTTGGGTTTAGTTGAGGCATATCATTAAGGAGGGATGTAGCCCTCTTTCTTTAGCTTAAAAGGCTAACGCTGGTTCATAGCTTCTTAATGGTCGGGGGGGGGTTTAAGATGGGATTGAGGATGATCAGTTCTCGAAGTTGGCGAGTGGGGTGGACTCTACTACGATTGGTATGAAACTGTGGTTGGCTCCGCAGATTTCTGAGCATTGTCCGTAGAATACCCCTGGTCGGGATGCGAATAGGGAGGTTTGGTTTAGGCGTCCCGGGATTGCGTCGGTTTTTACGCCTAGGCTTGGTACGGCTCATGAGTGGAGTACGTCGTCAGCGGTAACGATTACTCGGACGGTGGAGCTTGTGGGGATCACGACTCGATGGTCGACTTCCAGTAGGCGGAAGTGGCCTAGGGGTAGGTCTGTTGTTGGAATTATGTAGGAGTCGAATGTTAGGTCTTTGAAGTCGGTGTATTCGTAGGATCAATATCATTGGTGGCCAATGGCTTTTAGGGTTAGATCTGGTTCGTTGATTTCGTCTATTATGTAGAGGATTCGTAGGGATGGTAGGGCTAGTATGATTAGGACTATGGCTGGAAGGATTGTTCAGACGAGTTCGATTGCTTGAGCGTTGACTGTGTTGGAGGTTAGTTTTTCTGTAAGTATGAGGGTTAATAGGTATAAGACTAGGCTGCAGATTGCTAGGGCGACTATTAGTGCGTGGTCGTGAAATCCTATGAGTTCTTCTATGATAGGGGATGAGGCATCTTGGAAGTTAAGTTGTGAGTGGTTTGCCATGGTTAGGTGTGGAGATACACTGGGGTTTCACCTGTAATTTAGTCTTGACAAGACTATGTAATTGTTTTACTAGTATCTCTTTATGAGAAAGAAGCATAAGTGGTTTATGCGGTTGGCTTGAAACCAACATATGGGGGTTCGATTCCTTCCTTTCTTGGACTTGGACGAAGGCTGGTTCTTCGAATGTATGGAATGGTGGTGGGCATCCGTAGATTCATTCAATGTTGGTGCTTGTTAGTTCTGGTTGTAGCACTTTACGTTTGGATGCGAAGGCTTCTCAGATGATAAATACTAGTATAATTACAGCTGTTAGGGAGATGAGTGAGCCTACTGATGAGATGGTATTTCATATTGTGTAGGCGTCTGGGTAGTCTGAGTATCGTCGTGGCATGCCAGCTAGGCCTAGGAAGTGTTGGGGGAAGAAGGTTAGGTTTACCCCTACGAATATTACTCCGAAATGTACTTTGGCCCATGTTGAGTGGAGTGTATATCCTGTGAACAGGGGGAATCAGTGAGTGAATCCTGCTAGGATGGCAAATACTGCTCCTATTGATAGGACGTAGTGGAAGTGGGCTACTACGTAGTAGGTGTCGTGTAGGGCGATATCTAGTGAGGAGTTTGCTAGGACGATTCCGGTTAGGCCTCCAATGGTAAATAGGAAGATAAATCCTAGAGCTCATAGTATTGGTGGGTCTCATTTGATTGTTCCTCCGTGGAGCGTTGCTAGTCAGCTAAACACTTTGATACCGGTTGGGATGGCGATGATTATAGTTGCAGATGTGAAGTATGCTCGAGTGTCTACGTCCATTCCTACTGTGAATATGTGGTGGGCTCAGACGATGAATCCTAGGAATCCAATTGATAGTATGGCTCATACTATTCCTATGTATCCGAATGGTTCTTTTTTGCCTGCGTAGTAGGTTACGACGTGGGAGATGATGCCGAATCCTGGTAGGATTAGGATGTAGACTTCTGGGTGACCAAAGAATCAGAAGAGGTGTTGGTATAGTACTGGGTCTCCTCCTCCTGCGGGGTCGAAGAATGTTGTGTTTAGGTTGCGGTCTGTGAGAAGTATTGTGATTCCTGCAGCGAGAACGGGGAGAGATAGGAGGAGTAGGACTGCGGTAATTAAGACGGATCATACGAATAGGGGGGTTTGGTATTGTGATAGGGCGGGTGGTTTTATGTTGATTGCTGTTGTGATGAAGTTGATTGCTCCTAGGATAGAGGAGATACCTGCCAAGTGCAGTGAGAAGATGGCTAGGTCTACTGAGGCTCCGGCGTGGGCTAGGTTTCCGGCTAGTGGTGGGTACACTGTTCAGCCTGTTCCGACTCCTGCTTCTACCGTTGAGGATGCTAGTAGTAGAAGGAATGAGGGGGGGAGTAGTCAGAAGCTTATATTATTTATTCGTGGGAATGCTATATCTGGGGCTCCGATTATTAAGGGGACTAGTCAGTTTCCGAACCCTCCGATTATAATGGGTATAACTATGAAGAAAATTATTACGAAAGCATGGGCTGTGACGACAACGTTGTAAACTTGGTCGTCTCCTAGTAAGGCTCCGGGTTGGCCTAGTTCTGCTCGAATGAGGAGGCTTAGGGCGGTACCTACTATACCGGCTCAGGCGCCGAAGATTAGGTATAGGGTTCCGATATCTTTGTGGTTGGTTGAGAATAATCATCGGTTAATGAATGTCACAGGTAAGATGGCTGAGTGTATAAGCGTTAGGCTGTAGTCCTTTTTACAGAGGTTTGATTCCTCTTCTTATCGGCTCTGTAGTGAAGTTCATAGTGAGTTGCAAGCTCATTGATGTGCATTAATAATGCGCCGGAGTCTGTAGGCAGAAGCCTGTTGGTTTGGGCATATAGCTGTTAACTATAATGTTATGGGATCGAAGCCCATCTGCCTAGTGGTGGGTAAGGTCCTAGCTTAATTAAAGTGTCCGAGTTGCGTTTGGGAGATGCAGGATAATGTCCTGCGGACTTTAGCAGAAACTAAGAGGGTTTAACTCTTGTTTAAGGCTTTGAAGGCCTTCGGTTTAAGTGATCCTAAGTTTCTTAGATGATGGTGAGAATTATTGGGGCGATTGGGAGAAGGGTGATAGATAGTGAGGCCAAGATGGCGATCAGGGGGTTTGTTGGTTTGTTAGTGTGTCATTGTTTCATGTGGTTGGTGGTGTGTGGGGGGAGTGTGATGGTAGCGCAGTATGCAAGTCGTAGATAGAAGAATAACCCTAGTAGTGACAGCAGGGAGATGATTGTGGCTGTCGGGGCTATGTCTTGTTTAGTTAGTTCCTGAATGATTAGTCATTTTGGTAGGAATCCTGTTATGGGGGGTAGTCCTGCAAGGGATAATAGGGCTAGTAGTAGGATTGCGCTTAGTGATGGGGCTTTTGTTCATGCGGTTATTAGGGTTGATAATTTTAGGACTTTTATTGAGTTTAGTGTTATGAATACGGTTGCAGTTATTAGCGCATATAAATAGAAGTTTAGTAGGGTGAGTTTGGGATTGTATGTAATGATGATGGCTATCCATCCTAGATGAGAGATGGATGAGAAGGCTAGGATTTTTCGGGTTTGTGTTTGGTTTAGTCCCATTCATCCTCCTAAGGCTGCTGAGAGGATGGCCAGGGTAACCAGAAGGGTGGGGTTTAGGGAGGGTGAGGTTATAAAGAGTAGTGTTAAGGGTGGGAGTTTTATGGCTGTGGATAGGATGAGTCCTGTGGTGAGAGGAGATCCTTGCAGTACTTCTGGAAATCAGAAGTGGAAGGGTACTAAGCCTAGTTTTATTGCAATTGCGGAGGTTAGGATTAAGCAGGATACTGGGTGGGTTAGTTGGGTAATGTCTCATTGTCCAGTGTGTCATGCGTTGATTATGCTGGAGAATAGCACCAGGGCTGAGGCAGCTGCTTGGGTGAGGAAGTATTTGGTAGCGGCTTCGATGGCTCGAGGGTGGTGGGATTTTGAGATTAGTGGTAGGATGGCAAGTGTGTTAATTTCTAGTCCGGTTCAGGCTATAATTCAATGGTTGCTTGAAATTGTGATGGTGGAGCCTAGTAAGAGACTGGTAATGAAGACTAGTTTTGCTTGGGGGTTCATTAGCAGGGGAAGGGGTTGAACCATCATTTTCGGGGTATGGGCCCGATAGCTTGTTTAGCTGACCCTACTAGAAAGTAATATAAAGGAAGTATGGAGGGTTTTGATTTCTCTAGTGTAGGTTCGATTCCTACTTTTCTAAGTATGAGGAAATGAGAGGGCTGGTATACCTCTATGTTCACTTTATCATAGTGACCCTTAAGCATTCAGGCACATTTCCAGTAGTCTTAGGTATGGGGGTAGGCCCGCATAGCAAATTGGTATGCTGATGTGTCATAGACATAGGGCTAGTGTAAGTGGTAGGAAGTTTTTTCATAATAGGTGCATTAGTTGGTCGTATCGGAATCGTGGGTACGAGGCACGGATTCATAGGAATCCTGCTGATAGAAGGAGTACTTTTGTTGCTAGGATTACTGGAAATAGTTCTTGTTGTGGGTTAAGGAAGCTTGGGTTGAAGAATAGGATGGTAGTTAGTGCGTTTATTAGTATAATGTTGGCGTATTCAGCTAGGAAGAATAGGGCGAATGGGCCTGCCGCGTATTCTACATTAAAACCGGAGACTAATTCGGATTCTCCTTCTGTCAGATCGAATGGGGCGCGGTTTGTTTCGGCTAGTGTAGATACATATCATATTATGGCTAGGGGTCAACATGGGAAAATGAGGTAGAGGGGTTCTTGGGTGGTTGCTAGGGTGCTTAGGGTGTAGTTTCCACTAAGGAGGATAATGGATAGTAAGATGATTGCTAGGGTTACTTCATAGGAGATTGTTTGGGCTACTGCTCGTAGTGCTCCGATTAGGGCATATTTTGAATTTGAGGCTCATCCTGATCATAGGATGGAGTAAACTGCTAGGCTTGATATGGCTAGTAGGAATAGTACTCCTAGGTTTAGGTCGGCTAAGGAGAATGGTAGGGGGAGTGGCATTCAGATTGAGATGGCTAGGAGAAGGGCCAGTATGGGCGTTGTGATAAATAGAATTGGAGAAGATGTTGATGGTCGGATGGGTTCTTTGATAAATAGTTTGATACCATCTGCTAGGGGTTGTAGAAGTCCATAGGGGCCGACGATATTTGGGCCTTTTCGGCTTTGCATGTAGCTTAGGATTTTGCGTTCTACTAATGTCAGGAAGGCTACTGCAATTAGAATTGGGAGAGCGTAGGATAAGGTTATGATGAGGTTAATTAGGAGGGGGTAGTTGTTCATGGAGAGGTTTAGAGCTAGGGAGAGGATTTGAACCTCTGAGTCAAAGGACTTAAGCCTTTTGCATTTTCCGGTCTCTGCCACGCTAGCTGGTCCTTTTCTTGGACGGGGGGGGGTGTGATAGCTTTTCGTGATTTAGTTGTTTTCATCACTTAAGGCGGAGGCTTGCTTGTGGTATTGGCCTCACTTTTCCTGTCCTTTCGTACTGGGAAGAGTTCATCATAGATGGAAACCGACCTGGATTGCTCCGGTCTGAACTCAGATCACGTAGGACTGTTAATCGTTGAACAAACGAACCCTTAGTAGCGGCTGCACCACTAGGATGTCCTGATCCAACATCGAGGTCGTAAACCTCCCTGTCGATATGGACTCTCGGGGGAGATTGCGCTGTTATCCCTGGGGTAGCTTGGTCCATTGATCAATTGTATTGGGTCTGGATGCTGTTAGCACGTTGAGGGGTTGCTCTTGGTCTGGAGTTGTGGTCCAATTTTTGGAGGCTTTGTTTTACTCCAAGGTCGCCCCAACCGAAAAACACGTACCAATCTCTTATGTATCAGTGAACCCGGTGGGTGTGTGTGTGATATAAGGTGGCCGTTGGTTTTGAAGTTCCACAGGGTCTTCTCGTCTTATGGGTTTATCCCTGCTTTTGTACAGGGAGATCAATTTCACCGATTGCCTGTAAGAGACAGTTAAGACCTCGTTTAGCCATTCATACAAGTCTCGATTTATGGGACAATTGATTGCGCTACCTTTGCACGGTTAGGATACCGCGGCCGTTAAACGTGAGTCACCGGGCAGGCATCACCTTCAATACTTGTTTGTTGGTTTGCTGAAGGCTATGTTTTTGGTAAACAGTCGGGCCTTGACGGGTTTGCCTAGTTCCTTTTACAGGTTTTAATCTTTCTTAATGGACGCTCCTCTGTCGGGTTAACAAGATGCTTAATACTCTGCTTGTTTGATTTGTTGTATATTGGTGGTTTGTTAATAATGTATGGATGTAAGCTTGCGTCGTAGAGGGAGGACCCTGGTTACTCATTCTAGCATTAATTCTCCTATTTGTATATAGGTTGGCCTGTTAATGGGGAGGGAGTCATAGGGTTTTTATATTTTTGGGTACGGAGCTTTAACGCACTCTTTGTTGATGGCTGCTTAAGGGCCCACAGTAAGTTCGTATGTTATTATTTATCCGCTCGTAGAGATTGTATTCTTTTTTAAAGGAGCTGTACCTCCTTTAAATAGCCCTTAATTCGCTTCATTAGGGTTCGTTGGTTCCTTGGAGAAGAATTAAGAGTGAACTTAGATTCGTTTCACAGGCAACCAGCTATCACCCAGCTCGGTTGGCTTTTCACCTCTACTAACAAGTCGTCCCACTCTTTTGCCACAGAGACGGGTTCGCTCTAACAGCTGCTCGTAAGTAGCTCGCTTGGGTTTCGGGGTGGCAAACTTAAATTCGTTTTGCTTGGTTTTTCTTGCTAGACCATGATGCAAAAGGTACAAGGGCTGATCTTTGCTGTTTTTAGCTTAGTTTTCATTATTATTTCATCTTTCCCTTACGGTACGTGATCTCTATCGCTCCAATGGTGTCTTTTCTATCGCCTATACTAGGACTAGTAAATGCTTTGGTTTGGTGTGGGGGAGTAGCTTTGTTATTCTAGGTCATGTTGATTGGGCTAGAGTTTGGCATCAAGACGACCTGGTGTTAGCAGATATTTTTCAGGTGTAAGCTGAATGCTTTTGTTTAAGCTACGTCTTGGTATTCTAAGTACACCTTCCGGTACACTTACCTTGTTACGACTTACCTCATCTTTGGCTGAATGGCTTATTAATTTATGGGGGGGGGGGGGGCGCCTGCGAGGAGGGTGACGGGCGGTGTGTACGTGCCCCAGGGCCGGCTTAAAGAGGGCTCGATTGTCCCACTTTACTGCTAAATCCGCCTTCCAGGGACAGTTTCAAGTCCCTTTGCCGTTGTGTTCTAGTCTAGAAAATGTAGCCCATTGCTTCCATTCCATGGGCTATACCTTGACCTGTCTTATTAGCGTGGTTAGGGCTGTTGCGTCCACTGTTGGGCTTTCAGGGGAGGTGGGCTGGCGACGGCGGTATGTAGGCTGAATTTTGGCAAGGAATGGTCAGGTATAACGTGGATCATCGATTACAGAACAGGCTCCTCTAGGTGGGTTTGGGGCACCGCCAAGTCCTTAGAGTTTTAAGCGTTAGTGCTCGTAGTTCTCGGGCGGATGCTTGAGTAGGGTTAAAGCATCAAGATTTAGGGCCAGGCATAGTGGGGTATCTAATCCCAGTTTGGGCCCTGGCTTTCGTGGAGTTCAATTAATCGTTGTTCTAAGATCTTCTTTGACGTGGAGGCCTTACTAGCATCTTGGGCTTGTGACGGCTCAGTTGCCTTTTAATCTTAGCTACTTGGATAACATGTGACCACTCTTTACGCCGTTATAAAGTTAATTTGGGTCTCCTGTATGACCGCGGTGGCTGGCACAGGATTTACCAACCCTAGATTTGCTATGGCTAAGTCAAGTTTACACTCATTGCTTAATATTAACTACTGCTGAATACCCGTGGGGGTGTGGCAATTGCAAGGCGTCTTGGGCTACGGTGGGTGTGAGCCTGATGCCCGCTCCTATCTACCCTTAGTGGGTGTCCAGGGCATCTACACTGGGGCGCGGATACTTGCATGTATATACCTAGCAAAAACTAACAGTAAGGTTAGGACTAAGTCTTTTGTCTTTGGGCGTGTGTGCAACGGCCGTCTTGACATCTTCAGTGTCATGCTTTTTGTAAGCTACAAAGAC